ATGTATCTAGGGAACAGTCGCTTCAAAGTGAATTCTCCCTAGATACATCTATTCAATTCAATTATGAATCTATGCCAATTCCCAATATATGAATTGTCCTAAAGATTCAAAACCTATTTTGGCCTTTTTCTAAAAAAAGATGAAAAAAAAATCCAATGAATTTAAAACTTATTTTTCGGTAAATCAATTACGAAATTTTTTTCTAGAATGCCTAAAATTTGTTTGACATCTTCTATGCGAAAATGCTCCATTTTCATAAGATCTTCTTGACTGTTATTCAAAAGGTCCAACAATGTATATATATTGGACCTTTTGAGGCAATTATAGATCCTGGGAGGCAATTCTGATTGGTCAATAAAAATCGATTTCAACGCCATTTTTTTTTTATTTTTTGTTAGTTTAGCCAATTTATCATAAAAGGTAAAAGGGGGTAAAGGAACCATGTGTTGATTGCCCTCTAAATTTAAATTTTCTTCTTTGGTATGTAAAAAGGGAATCAATAAATCAATCAAATTCCGGGAGGCTTCATAAAGTGCTTCTTTAGGAGTTAAACTTCCATTTGTCCATATTTCGAGAAATAGTATCTCTTTGTTACCATTTTCATAAGAATGAATACTATGATTCGCATTTCGAACAGGCATGAATACAGGATCTATAGGATAACTTCCATCTTGAAAGGTATTTGGCGCTTTTATAAGATATCCGCGATTCTTCTCTATTTGTAATCCAATAACCAACTCAATGGGTTCCGTCAAGCTAGCTATATGCTGTGTATTATCGAGGATTTCTACATAAGGCGGTAAGATTATATCTTGAGCAGTTACATATCCAGGGCCCCTGACACAAATAGACGCCTCACAAGTTCCATAGAGATTACTTCTCAATACGATTTCTTTCAAATTCATTAAAATTTCATGTACTGATTCTTGAATACCCATTATGGTAGAATATTCGTGTGATATTTTATCAGATTTTGCGCGTGTGATACATGTTCCTTCGATTTCTCCAAGCAAAGCTCTTCGCATAGCAATGCCTATTGTGTCTGCTTGACCTTTCATAAGCGGAGACAGAATAAAGCGCCCATAAAGAAGACGCTTACTGTCGGCTGCTGATTCAACACACTTCCACTGTAGTGTCCGAGTAGATACTGTTATTTTCTCTCGAACCATAATAATATTATTTGATCAGATCATTGAATCATTTATTTCTCTTGTTTCTCTTCCTTTGTTTCTCTTGCTATTGAAATATCTTCAATTTTTATTTCTACACACGTCTTTTTTTCGGGGGTCTACAGCCATTATGTGGCATAGGGGTTACATCCCGTACGAAAGTTAATAGTATACCACTTCTGCGAATAGCTCGTAATGCTGCGTCTCTTCCAAGACCGGGACCTTTAATCATGACTTCTGCTCGTTGCATACCTTGATCTACTACTGCACGAATAGCATTTCCTGCTGCGGTTTGAGCAGCAAATGGCGTCCCTCTTCTTGTACCTCGGAAGCCACAAGTACCGGCAGAGGACCAAGAAACCACTCGCCCCCGTACATCTGTAACAGTCACAATGGTATTATTGAAACTTGCTTGAATATGAATAACCCCCTTTGGTATTTTACGTGTACTCTTACGTGAACCAATACGTCCACGTGAACCTTTTTTCGGTATAGCTTTTGCCATATTTTATCATCTCATAAATTTGAGTCAGAGATATATGGATATATCCATTTCATGTCAAAACAGATCCCCTTCTTATTTTTATATCGGGTCTTTAACAAGGCTGATTATCCTTGTCTTTGTTTATGTCTTGGGTTGGAACAAATTACTCTAATTCGTCCCCGACGACGGATTAGTCGACATTTTTCACAAATTTTACGAACAGAAGCTCTTATTTTCATATTTCCCACTCCTTACTTTAATTTTGAATCCACTTCTTGGAAGAAAATAAGTTTCTTGAAATTTTCTATTTTGAATCGTATTCCTACGAAATAAATAGTGAAGTTGAAAAAACACCTAATCTTTCGAATCTTTGTTTCGGAGTCGATAAATTATACGACCTCTGGTTGAATCATAACGACTTACTTCAATTTTGACTCTATCTCCTGGCAGTATCCGTATAAAACTACGTCGGATCTTTCCTGAAACATAACCTAGAATCATATCTTCATTATCTAAACGAACCCGGAACATGCCGTTGGGAAGCGATTCAGTAATTAAACCTTCATGAATCCATTTTTGTTCTTTCATTACAGGTAAAACCCCCTTGAAGTATCAACTAGTGGAGGAAGAACCCTATTAGACAACCCACCCCTTCTCTTTTCTTTTTCACAAATAAGAAGTTTCGTATTGAATTCGGATATTAGAAGGATTACCATATATAACACAAAATTTCTCCGCCTATTCTTTCTAGTCGAGCCTCTCGGTCTGTCATTATACCCCGAGAGGTAGAAAGAATTACAATTCCCATCCCACCTAAAATTCTAGGAATTCTTTGATAGTTAGAATAGATTCGTAGACCCGGCCGACTGATTCGTTTTAAATTTAAAAGATTTCTATAAGTCCTTTTCCTATTCCGTCTATGTCGTAGGGTTAAAACCAAAAAAGATTTGTTGTTTTCTCGATGTTTTCTCACGTTTTCGATAAACCCCTCTCGTAAAAGTATTTTAACAATACTTTGGCTGATATTAGTAGATGCTACTCGAACCACGCTTTTTCTATACATATCGGCATTTCGTATAGAGGTTATTATGTCAGCAATAGTATCACTACCCATGATTAATTAAAATTATTGGTGCCTCCAAATTTGGATATAATCAACATGTTTTTCTTTTTTTTTTTTTACGTATTTGTTTATGAATATTAATTTTGAAAGGTATATACGTGAGACAAAATCTACTAAACGAATCTTAATATATTTCTTTTAAATACCCTACTATTTATAATACCTCAGGAGCTAATGAAACTATTTTAGTAAAATTGAACTGTCTCAATTCTCGGGCAATCGCACCAAAAACTCGCGTTCCTTTTGGATTTCCTTCTTGATCAATCACAACTGCGGCATTGTCATCATATCGTATTATCATACCGTTGTCACGTTTAAGTTCTTTACAAGTACGGACAATTACAGCTCTGACCACTTCTGATCTTTCTAGAGGCATGTTTGGAACTGCGTCTTTGATCACAGCAACAATAACGTCACCAATATGAGCATATCGACGATTGCTAGCTCCTATGATTCGAATACACATCAATTCTCGAGCCCCGCTATTATCTGCTACATTCAAATGGGTCTGAGGTTGAATCATATCATTTTTTTTATCTGTTTTTTACAATACAAAGGTCGAAGAAAAAAAGAAATATTGTTTGTCCAAAAAAAGAAACCCGCACCCGCTATTTTTTTTTACCCAAGGCCTATTTCTTTTTTATCCCGAAATGATGAATTGAGCTCGTATAGGCATTTTGGACGCTGCTATTGAAATAGCCCTTCTGGCTATATTTTCTGTTACTCCACCCATTTCATAAAGTATTCGACCTGGTTTAACAACAGCTACCCAATATTCGGGAGAGCCTTTACCTGAACCCATACGTGTTTCTGCGGGTCTTACTGTAACTGGTTTATCTGGAAATATACGGACCCATATTTTTCCACCGCGACGTGCATTTCGTGTCATTGCTCGTCGACCTGCTTCTATTTGTCTAGATGTGATCCAAGCGGGTTCAAGTGCCTGAAGAGCGTATTTACCAAAACAAATATCATTACCTCGATAAGATATTCCCTTCATTCTTCCTCTATGTTGTTTACGGAATCTGGTTCTTTTGGGGTTATAGTTGATGGTTTGTTTTGAATTCCATCTCTACTACAGAACTGGACGTGAGAGTTTCTTCTCATCCAGCTCCTCGCGAATAAAATGAATTCAAATTAAACATTTTGAATTCATTTCAGATAGAATATAATTTGAATGAAGATATACATGTATTTAATAAGTAATATAATGAATCATGGATTTCATTTAATCTAGATCAAATCTATTATGAATTTGTATATCTTGTTTGTATAGATAACTAAATATATTAAATAACATAACTATTTTTTTCTTATATTTATCTATTTTAGAATGTTAAAACGAATCTTTCTTTTGTTTTACTCTTTATCGTATTGGATTGACCCAAATTTAGCAATCCAAGAAAATAAAGTGTTCGCGGGCGAATATTTACTCTTTCAATTTCTATTTCAGTTCTATCATTAGTTCATAACTTTTCCGAATAGATGAATTGGTTTCTGGTCGGTTCCGCCATCCCGATCCATGAATCATTCGAATTCATTTTCACTAGAATCTTTTGAATTCACAGGTTCCATCGTTCCCATCGCTTCTTACTTAATGGTTAGGTCTGAATTCTACAATGGAGCTATTAGTTCTTGAGTCAATATTCTTAGCCTTTATTGGCTCGAAGCTCTTTATTTTTTGTTCGATGAGCAGATCCATTTAATGTTAATGATGAATCCGTATTGATGCTTTATTACACAGCTTTTTTCTGAGATGACTCATAGACCTTACATATTGGAATTCTATATCATCAATATTTTTTTTCTTTCTTTCTCTCATCCTTCCATTTATCCATACCCTTTCTTTTTTATTTCGATTGACAACTTAGAAGCATATTTTTTAATAAATAATAAAAAAAGATTTCAGTTGCTACAACAATATGAACAATATATCATATCTTGACTGATTCTTTGGACCCAGATAATACGAAGTGATGAGTTGGTTATTACTTCTATAGTTATTTGTTTATACCGTGGGGCTCGTTTTTTATACTAACCCTCAAAAAACCAACGAGTCACACACTAAGCATAGCAATTTTATCAAAAGATTAGTTTAATTTTTATTCAACCCTATAGAATTATAATTGTTCATTTTTTTTTTTATTGAACACAAAATAAAAAGAAGAAACGAATTTCTCATTTTTTGTTCCATCGCTGGATAGAATGCAAAGGGAATAAAGGT